TAAGGACGAAATCACGCTCTGTAGGATTTGAACCTACGACATCGGGTTTTGGAGACCCGCGTTCTACCGAACTGAACTAAGAGCGCTTTCTTATCATAAAAGACAAGAATGTAAAGACACTTTTTTTAACCCCAATTTAATGAACGATTATATATTAATATAATTGGAATCGATCTTAATTAATCCCTCGTTACTGCTCAACGAAGAAGTAATAGGTAGGGATGACAGGATTTGAACCTGTGACATTTTGTACCCAAAACAAACGCGCTACCAAGCTGCGCTACATCCCTACAATTGGTCTACAGTATCATTGTATAGAATTCCTGTCTTGTTTTCCACATCGTTATTTTGTCCATTGATATATACAATTTAATATACAATTTATATGGGCATTTCGTCTTTTTGGTCCCATTTAACATATAATAATAGTAAAAGAAAAGTCTTATATACGTATGAGATACGGAACGGAACCTGTCGTAAAAATAAATAAGTAGTTTTCGGGAATGCTCGGGACGAAAGGGACGTTTTTTTATGTTTTAATAAAAATTTTATTTACCGGATAGTTGTATATTTCAATTTGAATTAGGGATTCCGTGTACAAGGTTCTTAACTGCATATGCATCTGATCATATATGTATTACCATTTTAGATTACAATAAAAAAAGGAAGGAGATTTTTCAATGCGAGATCTAAAAACATATCTTTCCGTGGCACCGGTATTAAGTACTCTATGGTTCGGGTCTTTAGCAGGTCTATTGATAGAGATTAATCGTTTTTTCCCAGATGCGTTGACATTCCCCTTTTTTTGATTATTGATACGGTACCAAATAACGAAGATTCGAGATAAAATTAAATATTTGTGACTAATCCTTTGCCCCTTTTTCTCTTTTTTACCTTTTTCCTTAAAGGGAGGAAAGAGAAAAAAGAAAGGGTGTATTCAACAGCTTCGAGACTTGGGTTCAAGTTTGAATTAAATAAATTATTAAATTCAAAAATTAACTAGGGATGGAGGTAGAATAAACAGGGTGTGGCCTAGATCTAGGACAAGACTCTTAGACAAGGTACTTAAATGGAAATGAAATACTGTGATTTGAAATAAAGTTTAGAAATTTTTTTAGTATATTGATATTGATTGCAGGGAAGTTTTTATAATTGGATTTCAAGTTAATAACTTCTATTTTTCCTTCCTTTCTTCTTCTTCGTTTCGGATCGAAAATAGAAGAGTTGAGTAAATCAAAAATACAAAGGGGGTTCATGGCCAAGGGGAAAGATGTCCGAATAACGGTTATTTTGGAATGTACCAGTTGTGTTCGAAACGGTGTTAATAAGGTATCAACGGGTATTTCCAGATATATTACTGAAAAGAATCGTCACAACACGCCTAATCGATTGGAATTGAGAAAGTTCTGTCCATTTTGTTACAAACATACGATTCATGGGGAGATAAAGAAATAGATCGAATCGAGCACATGTATGTAACCCTTCCTTGGAAGGGTAAAAATGACATTCTATATAGAACATAGTTAAATATGATATATATAACATAATTAAATATAAACAAACCAAATCCTATTTATTCTAATTCATTTTAGATCCGACCGAAATAGGATTTTCGGGATAAGGAATAAACTAAACAAACCATGGATAAATACAAGCGACCTTTTCTTAAATCCAAGCGATCTTTTCGTAGGCGTTTGCCCCCGATTCAATCGGGGGATCGAATTGATTATAGAAACATGAGTTTAATTAGTCGATTTATTAGCGAACAAGGAAAAATATTATCTAGACGGGTGAATAGATTGACCTTGAAACAACAACGATTAATTACTATTGCTATAAAACAAGCTCGTATTTTATCTTTGTTACCTTTTCTTAATAATGAGAAACAGTTTGAAAGAACCGAGTCGACTACCAGAACTGCGGGTCTTCGAGCCAGAAATAAATAGGCTTACTCTTTCGTCACTTGAATAAAAAGTAAAATCAGAACTAAAACGAAGATTGATGTTTTGTTCGAAAAATATGAAAAATACATATTTAATTATCGTGTTGTAAGAAAAAAAAGAATCGGGTAAGAATAAAGATTCTTTTTGAGTGTGTTAATTCATTTTGACTTTACCCTCCCGGAGTTCATTCTCCGGGGAACTCCGTTTAAATTATTCCGGTGGATTCTTTCCAATCTACTTCTTTTATGATCTCATTGGAAATCATATAAAGACAATTTATATTTGATATAGCTATTTGTGCAAGTATTTTACGATTAAGAAGTACCTGTTTCTTATATAGGTCATGTATTAATCTACTATAACTACAGGATACCCCTATTTCACGAATTACTGCGTTTATTCGAGTGATCCACAAACGGCGAAAATTTCTCTTTTGCTTATCCCTATCCCGATGAGACGAAACCAAAGCTCTTATTTTCTGTTGAGTAATTGTTCGAGTAAGTCTTGAATGAGCCCCTCGAAAGCTTGATGCAAATAAACGAATTTTTGTTCTACGTCTCCGAGCTATATTTCCCCGTCTAATTCTGGTCATTTAATAAATGAAACTTTGACGAATAACTAATGGATTTCCTTTCTTTCAGTTATTCTTTTTCCCTTTCCTAGTCTATTAATAACAAAGCTTTTTTCCAATGTATAAACTAAAAATTCCAATGACTTTGGCTACTATAACCTTCCCGACCACTATTTTTATTTTTTCTAGACATTTCACTTCGAAATAAGAAATTATATTTTACTAGGTATCAAAATATAATAAATAAAAAATATAAATGGATAAAGAAATAGTGGCTTCCTTCGTTTATATGGTTACTTCTTAAACGGTGAGGTTTTCTCTATACACCGGAGCCTTTACTTCATTTAATCAATGTTATTGGTAACTTGTATAGTTCACATTCTTTGGCTCTACCCATGAATTATCCAGTAATAGGTCTTTCACGATTAGATCTACTTACACAGTAACGGTATTTAATTATGAAAGTTGGCTGGGTAGCTAACCCTGTTAGTCCGTTCTTGCAAAAGGGGCCTAAGTTTTCTGTTTTTATTTTTAAGTAGGATTTTCTCCGCTTAATGGATAACCATTTGTTACCAATGGAGAATTGCTTCTCATCTTAAATTGAGGTGATTGGATTTGCACCAACGGAAACCATAAATTTCATACACAATAGAATGGATATATTTTTTTTATACTGAATTGAACGGACTTCTTTTTCTATTCTATCCTATTCCCCGGTACTGATCATTGATACTAGAAAAGGTTTTATTTATTTTATCTTTATCCCAGCTCATGATCTGAACGAGTCGCACATACACCCTAGTACATGTTCCTCGACGCTGAGGGCATCCCCGAAGTGCGGGGGATTTTGTGACATTTCTGATTGGCTGTCTTGTATTTCTAATAAGTTGTTTAATAGTTGGCATGTTGAATCATATCATATAAATAATGGGCTGGTTTAGATCGATCCTAACCTGATGATACTTCTATTTAATTATTTAATTTTCCTGATGAAACTTTCTATTTAATTTTGTAGTAAATTCAGCAAAAATCTAAAATAGGAAATCGAGAATTTGCGCGAAAAAAAAAATCCGGGCTTTTTCACTCAACCACCGCTACAAGATCAACAATTCCATAAGCTTGGGCTTCTGTTGCTGACATAAAAACATCTCTTTCCATGTCTTCCGAGACAACCCATAAAGGTTTGTCCGTTCTTTGTACATAAACCCTTGTTAGGGTTTCACGCAATTTTAGCAGCTCTTCCGCTTCCAGGATAAATTCTCCCGTTTGTGCCTCATAAAAAGAACTAGCAGGTTGATGAATCATTACCCTGATGGTATAACAAAAAAGGGGTTCCTCTATTTTGCATGATGAATAGAAAAGAAAGATAAAGAATAAAAAGAAAAAAAAAAATAAAGATAGAATTGAACAACCACAACCGTACGGGCATCTTTTATGCATTGCATACGGCTCTATAATAAAATTGACCTTTACCTTCAAAAAAATAGGATCTATCAGACCCAGATCGGTAAATGATCAAATTACCACCCTTCCTTTCGTAGGCGTTCAAAAATACTATGATGGTTCCGTTGCTTTATATATATATATTTAATATTATTTGGTTTGTCTGTGTTTCAGCAATCCCAAAGTTGCTTTTTATAAAATTAAGGAAAAAAATCTTGTTTTTTATTTTCGAACTCTTTCAGAACACAACTAAGCCCCCGGTGTGAAAATAAAAAAGTTTGTGACGCTGAACTGGAATCTCCAATATAAAAAAATAGGAAATCCCTTTTATCTCATACTACTCTCTCGATACATAATCAAATGTTTTGAAAAAACAATAAAAATTATTTTATTTTGATATCGAATTCAAAGTGCCATGCTATTATTACTTAATATTAATATGGCGAAGGCATAGTCTTATTTTTTTCTCTCAAATAAAAACCTCATTGGCGCCAAGCGTGAGGGAATGCTAGACGTTTGGTAATTTCCCCTCCGGCCAAGATAAAAGATCCCATTGAAGCGGCTAATCCCATGCATATTGTCTGTACATCTGGTCGCACAAATTGCATTGTATCATAAATAGCCACTCCAGGGATAACCCATCCGCCGGGAGAGTTTATAAACAAATAGAGATCTTTGGTATCATTCTCGATACTGAGATATACCATAAGACCAATAAGTTGGTTCGAGATCTCGCTATCAACCTCTTGTCCTAAAAAAAGTAATCTTTCTCGATAAAGTCGGTTGATTAGGGTAAAATTAGATCCCTTACGAACCGTACAGGCGCCTTTTGGTGCATACGGTTCAACAAAAAATTGCAAAAAAAAATCAATGTGCAGATTCCAATCCTCTTTCTTTTTTCATATTCGTAGAAGGTTCTTTCTTACTTCTAACGAAAGGACTTTTCTTCGATTTTTAAAAAAAGACAGGTTTTTACTCCTTTTCGTATAATATTCTTGTAATATAAAAATAATAGAAAAGAAAAAAAGCAGTCACTAAACTTA